CATGCCTTATGGGGAAGACCCAGGTGCCTATATATTTATTTTGGCTGGAGTGCTGATTTGAGTATTGAGGGAGGAATAAATTTAGATTTATATCTAGGGATAAGTGTGTTGAGAGTAGGGGTAAATATTAAAGGAGGAGGGGGGGAAAGATAGGAGAATGGGGATGTGTAGAATACATAATGCAATAGTATGTCCTGCGACCATTGACCGCAGTATGTCCCGTAACCATTAATTATGATGCTCGTGCCTACCATTATGGGGATGCTCAAGATGCAGTTAAGTCCAGCTACAATTTATGCTCCGGGTCGGGGCCTTTGACGGCCATAGCTGAGTCCAAGCATCCCCCCAAAAATTAAAAATACCAAATGTATGACACCACAGTTATGTGTGAGCATGGGCTGATTAGTCATTAGTCCATCGAGATGTCTTATTTAAGAGGAAAGTGTGGGCGATTTTAGATGAGATGGCCCTGAAGAAAGAACCAGATGTCTGATAAAGTTCATTAAATAGCTACCCCCACAATTAATGGGCCCGGAGCGAGAAGAGGGATCCCTGCCCAGCGGGTTGCTGGTTTCACGCGGCATGGTCGTCAAGCTCGCGATCTAGTGGAAGGGATACGCATGTTGACAAGGACGGATTTGACTTTAATGTGCTATGTATGGGTAGGCACTAAAATGTCCTACGTACTAGCATTAAGTCTAATTGTACTTGCTTATATGCATGAGGAAAATCGTTTAATGTACTTAATACATAGTATGTCCTTACTACATTAATTTCTATGTACGTGCTTATATGCATGGGGGAAATCGTTTAATGTACTTAATACATAGTATGTCTTTATTACATTAATGTTCATGTACATGCTTATACGCATGAGGAAAGTCGTTTAATGTACTACATACATAGGGCATTTATATTGCATTGCGTTCATGTGCTGTTCAAATAGACTAAAGTCATGTACTATATACATGTTTATTTACTGTACATTGGTGTTGTATTGCGTACGCACGTCATTTGCATATGGAGTGGGAAGTTGGTATTGTATTGTTGAGAATTTCGGTGAATTTAATACTGGGAGGGCTCTTAATGTTTTAGGGAGTATATTGATAGGTGGAATTAATGGTAGTTCAGGGAGTAGTTTAAATAGAACTTCAGCTTTGGGTGTTGATAGTGAAGCTATAGCTTCTTCCTTGAAGTCTTGGGGAGGTTGGTTGTTCTCCTTCTCTGGTTTACAAGACCAGTATACTAATTGTACTACAAAGACCTGTCTTCATTTTAGGAGATTGTTTTCGATGGTGCCAGCTACTGGTATTAGTACTAGGATAATGAAGAAATATATGATGGAAGCCAGTTGTCCAATAATAATATAGGGGTATTCGACTGGTTGTCCTCCAATTCATGTGAGTGCTAGTAAATCTGCTACTAGAGTTCAGAATAAGCATTGGCTGATTGGTCGGAATATCATGCTTCGTTGTTTGGATGTGTGGAGGAGAGGTACAATTACTAGAATTAAAATTGAGAGGACCAGGGCTAGGACTCCGCCTAGTTTATTGGGGATTGATCGTAAGATTGCATATGCAAATAGGAAATATCATTCGGGTTTAATGTGAGGGGGTGTGCTGAGTGGGTTTGCTGGAGTATAGTTGTCTGGGTCTCCAAGTAAGTCGGGTGTGAATAATACTAGTAATATAAGGGTGAGGATTAGTAGTATAGCGCCTAGAATATCTTTGATTGTATAATAAGGGTGAAATGGGATTTTGTCTATGTCTGATGGGATACCTGTGGGGTTGTTGGATCCTGTCTCATGGAGGAAAAGTAGGTGGACTATAGCGAGAGCTGTAATGATAAATGGGAGGATGAAATGGAAGGCGAAGAATCGGGTGAGAGTGGCTTTGTCTACGGAGAATCCTCCTCAGATTCATTCGACTAGGCTTGTGCCAATATATGGAATTGCTGAGAGGAGATTGGTGATGACTGTGGCCCCTCAGAATGATATTTGTCCTCATGGTAGGACGTAACCCATGAATGCTGTAGCTATTGTTGTGAGTAGAAGGATTACCCCAATATTTCATGTCTCTGAGAAAGTGTATGATCCGTAGTATAGGCCTCGTCCTACGTGTATGAATAGGCAGATGAAAAATATTGATGCTCCGTTTGCGTGTATGTATCGGATAATTCAGCCATAATTTACGTCTCGGCAGATGTGTGTTACAGAAGAAAATGCTGTTGTTGTGTCGGATGAATAGTGTATTGCTAGGAATAGGCCTGTTAGGATTTGTAGAATTAGGCAGATGCCCAGGAGGGAGCCGAAGTTTCACCACAATGAGATGTTTGGTGGGGTTGGGAGGTCAATAAATGCATTATTTACGATTTTTATTAGTGGGTGAGTTTTTCGGGTGTTGGTCATTAATGTTCTTGTAGTTGAATAACAACGATGGTTTTTCATATCATTGGTCATGGTTAGATTCCATGTGAGAATAATGATAATATATATTGTATTTATTTTAAGTATTATTTTTGTGCTAGGCTTTGTGGGGTTTTCTTCGAAGCCTTCGCCTATTTATGGGGGGTTAGGGTTGATTGTGAGTGGTGGAGTTGGATGTGGTATTGTGTTAAATTTTGGTGGGTCTTTTTTAGGTTTAATGGTTTTTTTAATTTATTTGGGGGGAATAATGGTAGTTTTTGGTTATACAACTGCTATGGCTACTGAGCAGTATCCTGAAGTTTGGGTTTCTAGTAAGGTTGTTTTAGGGGCATTTGTTACTGGTTTGTTAATGGAGTTTCTTATAGTTTATTATGTATTAAAAGATAAGGAGGTGGAGATTGTGTTCAAGTTTAATGGAATAGGAGATTGGGTTATTTATGATACAGGGGATTCTGGGTTTTTTAGTGAGGAAGCTATGGGGATTGCTGCTTTATACAGTTATGGTACTTGATTGGTTATTGTCACTGGTTGGTCTTTATTGATTGGTGTTGTAGTAATTATGGAAATTACTCGTGGAAATTAAACAGAATTATACTGATAAAAATTGTAATTAGGAAGGAGAGGAAATACAGTTTAATTAGGCCTTTTTGGTTTGTGATTATAGTGGCTATTTTTACTTGGGCTGTTGAGATGGTCTTTGGTAAGATAGTTTCTAGCCAGATGAGATCTAGGAGGGAGGATGCTGATTTTTGGCTTATTGTTAGGCTTGTGTAGGGGGCTAAGCGGTGTATGATTGTGGGGTAGTATCCTAGTAGGTTGGAGAATTTGAAGATGTTTGATGGATAATTAAATTTTAGGTTGTAGGTCATGTTGTTAGTTTCTAGTGCTAGAACAAAGCCTAGGGCTGTCACTGCTAGGGCAGTTATTTTTAGGTAGTAGGGCATAGTTATTTGAGGAGTTGTTATTGGAGGGATGTTGTTAGAGATAATGAATCCTGCGAAAAGACTTCCGATTAGTAGGCGTTTGATTGAGTTAATTAGGAGTGGATTATTTTCATTAATAGTAATGAGAGTTGGGAATCGGGGTTGTCCTAGGAGTGTAAAAAAGATGATGCGGGTGCTGTAGATGGCCGTAAAGGAGGTGGCGATGAGTGTTATTAAGAGGGCTCAGGCGTTGGTATATGACGTATTGGCGGACTCAATAATTAGGTCTTTGGAATAAAATCCGGTGAGGAAGGGCATTCCTGTTAGTGCTAGACTGCCAATAATGAGGGCTGTTGTGGTAAATGGTATTGTTTTGAATAGGCCTCCTATTTTTCGGATGTCTTGTTCGTCATTTAGGCTATGGATAATAGAACCGGAGCATATAAATAGTATGGCTTTGAAAAAGGCGTGGGTGCAGATGTGGAGAAATGCTAGATAGGGTTGGTTAATTCCGATTGTTACTATTATAAGGCCAAGTTGGCTAGATGTAGAGAAGGCAATGATTTTTTTAATATCATTTTGGGTAAGAGCGCACATTGCCGTGAATAGTGTGGTGATAGCTCCCAGGCATAATATGATAGATTGGATAGACTTGTTATTTTCTGTTAATGGGTAAAAGCGGATTAGTAGAAAAATGCCTGCTACTACTATTGTGCTTGAGTGGAGTAATGCTGAGACAGGAGTTGGGCCTTCTATTGCGGAGGGTAGTCATGGGTGTAGGCCAAATTGTGCGGATTTTCCGGTTGCAGCTAGTGTTAGGCCTATTAGGGGCAAATTTGAGTTGTCTGGTTTTAGTATAAAGATCTGTTGAAGATCTCAGGTATTAAGATTAGTTAGGAATCATGCTATTGCTAGGATGAATCCGATGTCGCCAATGCGGTTATATAGGACTGCTTGTAGGGCTGCTGTGTTTGCGTCTGTTCGTCCATATCATCATCCGATTAGTAAGAATGATATGATTCCTACTCCCTCTCAGCCGATAAATAGTTGGAAGAGGTTGTTTGCGGTGACGAGAATAAGTATTGTGATGAGAAACAGGAGTAGATATTTGAAAAATTGGTTAATGTTGGGGTCTGAGTGTATATATCATATTGAGAACTCTATGATGGATCACGTAACAAATAATGCTACTGGGACAAACATTATTGAGAAGTAGTCTATTTTGAAGCTGAGAGATAGTTTAAGGGTTTGAATAGTTAGTCAGTGTCAGTTTGAAATGACTGTTTCTTGTCCTGTGTGAATAAATATTATTGTGGGGACTATGCTGGTGATAAAGGCATATGAGATGGTTGTTTTTACGTACAAGGGGTAATTGGAGGATTTATAGATGTTGAGGTTGGTTGCTATAATAGGTGCGGTCAGTAGAATTAGGGTTGTTAATGTGAAGGAAGAAAATAGGTTAATTACTTTTATTTGGAGTTGCACCAATTTTTTGGTTCCTAAGACCAATGGATAACTACTATCCTTTAAAAGTTGAAAAAGCCATGTTATTAGACATGGGGGCATAGAATTAGCAGTTCTTGCATACTTTTTCGGTAAATAAGAAGGTGATAGGCTTCTATTATTAGATTCACAGTCTAATGTTTTTTTAAACTATATTTACAGTATAAGGGGCCTAGGATGACTTTTGGATTTAGGGATAGGAGTAGTAGTGGTAGTATGTGAAGTGCTATGAGTGCGTTTTCTCGTGTGAAAGAGGGTGAAATATTATTGATGTGGTGCGTATATTTGCCTCGTTGTGTTGTGATTAATATGTAGAGGGAGTATAAAGCGGTAATTACTATATTAAGTCCTATTAGGATAATTGTGATGTTAGATCATGAGAAGGTTGATATTATCACGAACAGTTCTCCAATTAGGTTGATTGTGGGGGGTAAAGCTAGGTTAGTCAGGCTTGCTAAGAGTCATCAGGCAGCTATTAGTGGGAGGAGCGTTTGTAGGCCACGAGCTAAAATTATTGTGCGACTGTGGATTCGTTCGTAGTTGGAGTTTGCTAGGCAGAAAAGTATGGAGGATGTAAGGCCATGAGCAATTATCAGGGCAGTGGCTCCTATGTAGCTTCAGGGTGTTTGAATGAGGATGGCTACAATAACAAGTGCCATGTGGCTAACGGAAGAATATGCGATGAGCGATTTTAGGTCCGTTTGGCGAAGGCAAATTGAGCTGGTTATGATTATGCCTCATAATGACAGTATAATAAATGGGTATGATATGAAGTCAGTTATTGGGTTTAGGAGCAGTGAAATTCGTAATATGCCATATCCTCCTAGTTTTAGTAGGATTGCCGCAAGGACTATGGAGCCTGCAATGGGGGCTTCTACATGGGCTTTAGGCAGTCAGAGGTGAAGTCCGTATAGTGGTATTTTTACTATAAAGGCTATTATGCACGCTAGTCATATGAAGGTGTTGGATCAAGAGTTAGATATTGGTTGAACCCAGTATTGAAGGACTAGGAAGTTTAGGGATCCAATTACGTTTTGAATATGAACTAGTGCGACTAGTAAGGGTAGGGATCCTGCTAGTGTATAAAATAGGAAATAGAGGCCGGCATTTAGGCGTTCTGTTTGGTTTCCTCATCGAGTGATAATAATGAGTGTAGGGATTAGTGTTGCTTCAAATGTAATATAAAAGAAAATTAATTCTGTGGCAGTAAATGTTATAATTAGGAGAAGTTGGAGTAAAATTAGTATTGAGATAAATAGTTTCTTTCGAGTTAGGTTTTCTTTTGATAGGTGGTGTTGACTTGCTATAAGTATTAGGGGAAGGAGTCATATAGTTAGGATTAGTAGTGGAGTAGATAAAGAGTCGGAGAAAAAAGTTAATGAAAAGTTAAGACTGTTGTCGCCGAATTGATTTATGAGGAGTAGGCTTGTAAGGCTGATTAACAAGCTGTGAAGCGTGGGGTTAATTCAGATTATGTTATTTTTTGATAGTCAGGTTAGGGGTATAAGTATGATTGTAGGAATAATATATTTTAGCATTGTAGTAAGTTAAGGTTTTGAACGTAATCGGTACCGTATGTGTTTGATACCATTACTAGCAAAGATAGGCCCAGTGCTGCTTCACAGGCTGCGAAAACTAGTAGGATGATAGGCATTATGCTGGCTAGGGTGAAGTGTGAATTTAGGATTGTTAGGGTGGCTATAACGAATAAAGATAATATTATCCCTTCTAGGCATAAGAGGGAAGATATTAGATGGGATCGGTATATTAATATTCCTATAAGAGATATTGCAAATGCTATTATGATATTTATGTATACGAGGGACATTTGGTAATTATGAGTTTAATCATAATCTAATGAGTCGAAATCATTTATTTTGTTTTAAACTAAATACCATATTCGGTTCATTCTAGTCCTTTTTGGGTTCACTCGTAGGCTAGGCTTACGGCTAGTAGTAAAATTAAGAGGAGGGCTGTAGTGAGTATAGTGCATAGGTTAGTTGTTTGTGAGGCTCATGGTAGTGGGAGGAGTAGTGCAATTTCTAGGTCGAAGAGGAGGAATGTGATGGCCACCAGGAAAAATTTCATGGAAAAGGGGAGGCGGGCGGATCCTATGGGGTCAAATCCACACTCATATGGGCTTGTTTTTTCTGAGTATGCGTTTAGTTGAGGAAGTCAGAATGCGATAATTACGAGTAACGTAGCTAGAGTAAAGTTGGTTAGAAGGGTAATTATGAGGTTTATTATTCTTTTTCGGGCTAGACCGAAACTAACTGATTGGAAGTCAGTTGTACTGATTAATACTAAAAGAATATGAGCCTCATCAGTAGATGGAGATATAGAGGAAAAGCCATACTACGTCTACGAAGTGTCAATATCAGGCGGCGGCTTCGAAACCGAAATGGTGGCTAGAGGTGAAGTGGAATTTTAGTTGGCGGAAAAAACAAACAATTAAGAAAGTAGATCCGATAATGACGTGGAGGCCATGGAATCCTGTAGCTACAAAGAAGGTTGAGCCGTAGACCCCGTCTGAGATGGTAAAGGGCGCTTCATAATATTCTGAGGCTTGTAGTAGTGTAAAATATACACCTAGTGTGATGGTAATAAACAGGGCTTGTAATATGTGGTTGCGGTTTCCCTCTATAAGGCTGTGGTGGGCTCAGGTAATAGAGACTCCTGAGGCTAGAAGAACGGAGGTGTTGAGCAGGGGGACTTCTAGGGGGTTAAGTGGGTGGATGCCTGTTGGGGGTCAGCAGCCGCCTAGTTCTGGTGTGGGGGCAAGGCTTGAGTGGTAGAAGGCTCAGAAGAACCCAGTAAAAAATAGGACTTCAGAGATAATGAAGAGGATTATTCCGTAGCGGAGACCTTTTTGGACGGTTGGGGTATGGTGGCCTTGGAAAGTACTTTCTCGGATAATATCTCGTCATCATTGATATATTGTAAGCATGTTTGTTGTTAGACCTAGGGCTAGTAGAATTATTGAGTTAAAGTGAAATCATATGGTGAGGCCGGATGTTATTAAGAGGGCTGATAGTGCTCCTGTGAGGGGTCAGGGGCTTGGGTTTACTATGTGATAAGCATGGGTTTGGTGTGTCATTATGTGTTATCATGCAGGTATAAGCTAACTAGGAGGGTAAATACGTAGGCTTGAATTATAGCTACCGCGAATTCTAGAATTGTTAGTAGAACTAGAATAATAAATGTGATTAGTGCTGTTGTGGTACTGATACTTATTAATGCGAGAGTAGCTCCTCCAATTAAGTGAATTAATAAATGTCCTGCCGTGATATTAGCCGTTAGTCGTACAGCAAGGGCTATTGGTTGGATTAGGAGGCTAATAGTTTCGATAATTACTAGCATTGGGATTAGTGGGGTTGGTGTTCCTTGTGGTAGAAGATGAGCAAGTGATGCTTTAGTTTTGTTGCGAAAGCCTGTGATTACGGTTCCTGCTCATAGGGGAATAGCCATGCCTAAGTTTATTGATAGTTGTGTTGTTGGTGTAAATGAGTGGGGTAATAAACCTAATAAATTTGTGGATCCAATAAATAAAATTAAGGATATTAGTATTAATGTTCATGTTTGTCCTTTGATGTTGTGAATGCTTATTATTTGTTTTGACACGAGTTGAAGTACCCATTGTTGGAGGGAGATGAGGCGGTTATTAATCAATCGGTTTGATGTGGGGAATAGTAAGCTAGGAAATAGGACAATAAGGGTAACGAGGGGAAGGCCTAGTATTATTGGGGTAATGAAAGAGGTAAATAAATTTTCGTTCATGTTGTTTCTCAAGGGTTATTTTGTTTTGGTGTTTTTATTGCTGTTAATTCTGGATTATAATAGAAATTGTGCTTTGAGATTTTTAACTGGAAAATAATAAAGAGAGTTAGGAATATTGATAGAATTACTATGAGTCACGTTGATGTGTCTAGTTGTGGCATGTCATCAAGGAGAGGATTATGCTCTCAGTCTTTAACTTAAAAGGTTAACGCTGGAATAGCTTCTTGATGATTTTATAGTATTGATGCAGATCATTTTTCAAAATATTCCAGTGGGACTAGTTCGAGAACAATTGGTATAAAACTGTGATTTGATCCGCAGATCTCTGAGCATTGACCATAGAATAGGCCTGGACGGGTTGACATGAGAGTTGTTTGATTTAAACGACCTGGGATTGCGTCCGTTTTTAGTCCTAGGGAGGGTACTGCTCATGAGTGGAGGACATCTTCAGAGGAAATTAATATTCGAATTGTTATCTCTATAGGTAATACAACTCGGTTGTCTACCTCCAGTAGTCGAAGTTCTCCTGGCTTTAATTCTGATGTTGGAATTATGTAGGAGTCAAAGGTTAGGTCTTCGTAGTCTGTATATTCATAGCTTCAGTACCACTGATGTCCCATGGTTTTTACTGTGAGAGATGGGTTGTTGATTTCGTCTATTATGTACAGGATCCGTAGAGATGGTAGGGCAATTGTGATTAGAATGATGGCTGGTATGATGGTTCAGATTGTCTCTACTTCTTGTGCGTCTATGGTGCTGACATGGGTTAGTTTTGTTGTTAATATTAGTGCAATGATGTAAAGAACTAATGAGCTAATTAAAAAGACAATTATTAGTGTATGGTCATGAAAATGCAGTAGTTCTTCTATGATGGGTGATGTTGCATCTTGAAAGCCTAGCTGTATGGGATATGCCATATGAGATGTACAGGATTTTCACCTATAATTTAATCTTGACAAGGTTATGTAATGTTTTACTAACATCTCGTTTATTGAGAGAGACATAATGGTTATGGTGTTGGCTTGAAACCAATTATAGGGGGTTCGATTCCTTCCTTTCTTATTTTAGGTTGACATATGTGGGTTCTTCAAATGTGTGATATGGTGGAGGGCATCCGTTTAATCACTCTAGGTTCGTTGTGGTTAGGTCTACAGTTAGGACTTCTCGTTTGGATGCGAATGCTTCTCAGATGATAAAAACTATAAGTATTACTGCCGTTAGTGAGATGAATGAGCCTATAGATGAAATGGTGTTTCATATTGTATATGCGTCTGGATAGTCAGAGTATCGTCGTGGTATACCGGATAGTCCTAGGAAATGTTGTGGGAAGAAAGTTATGTTAACGCCTACGAATATAATTGCAAAGTGGATTTTAGCTCATGTATCATTAAGAGTATAGCCTGAGAATAAGGGGAATCAGTGTACGAATCCTCCCATGATAGCGAATACAGCTCCTATTGATAATACATAGTGGAAATGTGCGACTACATAATATGTGTCATGGAGGACGATGTCAAGGGAGGAATTGGCTAGGACGATTCCGGTTAGGCCTCCAACTGTAAAAAGGAAAATAAAGCCTAGGGCCCATATTATAGCAGGGGATCATTTAATATTGCCTCCGTGGAGTGTTGCTAGTCAACTGAAGACTTTTACTCCGGTTGGGATGGCAATAATTATAGTAGCTGATGTGAAGTAAGCCCGTGTATCGACGTCTATTCCGACTGTGAATATATGATGGGCTCATACAATAAATCCCAAGAACCCAATTGATATTATAGCTCACACTATTCCCATATATCCGAATGGTTCTTTTTTTCCTGAATAGTAAGTTACAATGTGAGAGATTATTCCAAATCCAGGTAAAATAAGAATATATACTTCAGGGTGTCCAAAGAATCAAAATAGGTGTTGGTATAAAACAGGGTCTCCCCCTCCTGCTGGGTCAAAGAAGGTTGTGTTCAGGTTTCGGTCTGTTAGCAGTATTGTAATTCCGGCTGCTAATACGGGGAGTGAGAGGAGGAGTAGTACGGCAGTGATCAGTACGGATCACACGAATAGGGGAGTTTGATATTGTGATATTGCAGGAGGTTTTATGTTAATAATAGTTGTAATAAAATTAATGGCTCCTAAAATTGAGGAGACACCTGCTAAATGTAGAGAGAAAATAGTCAGGTCTACTGAGGCTCCTGCATGGGCTAAATTGCCTGCTAGGGGAGGGTATACGGTTCAACCTGTTCCTGCTCCAGCTTCGATTATAGAGGATGCTAGGAGTAATAAGAAGGAAGGGGGGAGGAGTCAAAAACTTATATTGTTTATCCGGGGGAATGCTATATCAGGGGCTCCAATTATTAAGGGAACTAGTCAATTACCAAAGCCTCCAATTATAATAGGTATTACTATGAAAAAAATTATTACGAATGCGTGTGCGGTTACAACTACATTGTAAATTTGATCATCTCCAAGTAGAGTCCCGGGTTGGCCTAGTTCAGCGCGAATTAATAGGCTTAGGGCGGTTCCTACTATGCCGGCTCAGGCACCAAATAGGAGGTAAAGGGTGCCGATATCTTTATGGTTAGTTGAAAATAATCAGCGGTTGATGAACATAGGTAAAATGGCTGAGTAAAGCAATAGACTGTAAATCTAAGAACGGAGGTTTAATTCCTCTTTTTACCAGGCCTTGTAGTGAATAAAACATATTGAATTGCAAATTCAAAGAAGCAGCTTCAATTCTGCCGGGGCTTCTCCCGCCTTTTTTTCTTTGCGGCGGGAGAAGTAGATTGAAGCCAGTTATCTAGGGTGTTTAGCTGTTAACTAAAATTTCGTGGGGGTGGAGCCCATCAATCTAGTGAGGATTTAGCTTAATCAAAGTGGTTGATTTGCATTCAATTGATGTAAGATATGGTCTTGCAATCCTTATCAGGAATTAAGTAAATTATACTTGCTTAGGGCTTTGAAGGCTCTTGGTCTGTTTAACCTAAATTCCTATTCTAGGATTGAGAGGATTGGTGAAAGTGGTAATAGTATGGTTGATAGTACGGTTATTGTTGGTAAGAGGGTTATTCGTTTTGTAGTTGAGAATTGTCATTTTATTTTTAAATTGTTTGTGGAAGGAAATATTGTGAGTGCGGTAGAGTATGTGAGTCGTATGTAGAAATATAGATTTAGTAGTGCTGTAATTGCTATAAAGGTGGGTAAGATAATATTGTTATTTTTTGTTATTTCTTGAATAATTATTCATTTGGGTATAAATCCTGATAGTGGAGGGAGTCCTCCTATTGATAAGAGGGTAATAAGGATTAGAACTGTTATAACTGGTGCTTTATTTCATGTGCGTGATAGTGATAGGGTGGTTGTGGTTGAGTTGGCTATGAATAGTATAAATATGGTGGAGGTTATTATGATGTAAACAATCAGGTTCAGTAATGTTATGGTTGGATTGTACAATAAGACTGCTGTTATTCAGCCTATGTGGGCGATTGATGAATAGGCTATAATTTTTCGTAGTTGGGTTTGGTTTAGTCCTCCTCAGCCTCCAATTATAATGGATAGAATTGATAGGGTTAGGATTAGGTTTAGGTTAATAGATGGGAGAGTTTGATATAGTACTGATATGGGTGCTAGTTTTTGTCATGTTAATAAGATTAGACCTGAGGATAGGGGAATGCCTTGCGTTACTTCTGGAACTCAGAAATGAAATGGGGCTATTCCTAGTTTTATAGCGAGGGCTATAGTTATGAATATAGAGGCTGTTGGGTTAAATAGTTTTATCACAGTTCATTGGCCTGAGAATATTAGGTTGATGATAATAGCTATTATTAGTAGTATTGAGGCTGTTGATTGAGTTAGGAAATATTTGGTTGATGCTTCTGTGGCTCGTGGATTGTGTTTTTTTATTATAATGGGGATAATGGCAAGTATATTTATTTCAAATCCGATTCAGATAAGTAGTCAGTGGGAGCTGATTATAACAATGATGGTTCCAAGTATAACGGTTATTAGAATAATAATAGAGATGATTGGGTTTATTAGTACGGGAAGGATATGAACCAACATTTTCGGGGTATGGGCCCGATAGCTTAATTAGCTGACCTTACTATTAGAATTTGGTGTACTTGGGAGCACGAAGAGTTTTGGGTTCTTAGGAGTAGGTTCAATTCCTATAGTTCTAGAAATAAGAGGACTTAAACCTCTATTATTTACTCTATCAAAGTAATTCTTTTATCAGACATATTTCTTATGTTTGTGGAGGGATGCTTGATAGGAGAATAGGTAGTGATACGTGTCATATGCATAGGGCTAGTGTTAGTGGTAGGAAATTTTTTCATAATAAGTGTATTAGTTGGTCATAGCGGAATCGGGGGTAGGATGCTCGGATCCATAGGAAGGTAATTGTGAGTAGTAGGGATTTAATGGTGAGATTAATTGTGTAGAGTTCTGGTATGTATGGGCTATGGAATGCTCCTAGGAAGAGGGTTGTTGTGAAAATATTTATTATAATGATGTTTGCGTATTCTGCTATAAAGAATAGGGCAAATGGTCCTGCGGCATACTCTACGTTAAAGCCTGATACTAGTTCAGATTCTCCTTCGGTGAGGTCAAATGGTGCTCGGTTTGTCTCCGCTAGTGTTGAGATAAATCACATTATTGCTAAGGGTCATGCTGGGAAGATCAATCATACCTGTTCTTGTGTAATAATTAATGTGGAAAGGGTGAAGGATCCGTTTATTAGTAAGACTGATAGTAGAATAATTGCTAGTGTTACTTCATATGAAATTGTTTGTGCTACTGCTCGTAGGGCTCCGATAAGGGCATATTTTGAGTTGGAGGCTCAACCTGATCAGAGAATTGAATATACGGCTAAGCTTGATATTGCTAGTATGAAGAGGACTCCTAAGTTTATGTTAATGAGAGGGTGAGGTATGGGCAGGGGGATTCATATGGTTAGGGCCAGGCCTAAGGCTAGGATGGGTGCTAGGATAAATATTGAGACTGAGGATGTGGCGGGTCGTAGGGGTTCTTTAATGAAGAGTTTGATTGCATCGGCGATGGGTTGAAGAAGGCCGTATGGTCCTACAATGTTCGGGCCTTTTCGGAGTTGTATGTAGCCTAGGACTTTTCGTTCAACTAAGGTGAGGAAAGCTACAGCTAGGAGGATGGGAATAATAAGTATTAGAATATTAATTATAAGCATTTTGTTAAGGAGAGAATTTGAATCTCTGAGTATAAAGGTTTAAGTTTTACGCAATTACCGGGCTCTGCCACCTTAACTAAGCCCTTTTCTAGGGCAGGTTTATGTTTGTGTAATTAATTAAGATAAGGTCATTAATTGGTTTAAGGCGCTTTATTAAAGTTGGCCTTATTTCTCTTGTCCTTTCGTACTGGGAGAAATACATAACAGATAGAAACCGACCTGGATTACTCCGGTCTGAACTCAGATCACGTAGGACTTTAATCGTTGAACAAACGAACCTTTGATAGCGGTTGCACCATCGGGATGTCCTGATCCAACATCGAGGTCGTAAACCCTATTGTCGATATGGACTCTTGAATAGGATTGCGCTGTTATCCCTAGGGTAACTTGTTCCGTTGATCAAGCTTTTGGATCAATAAGCGATAATTTGGTTTGACTTGTAAGTCTAGCCTTTAAAATCGTTCGGAGGATCTTTTATTCTCCGAGGTCGCCCCAACCAAAACTGCTAGCCCATAAAGAGTGTTGTTATCCCTTGGTGGTTAATTGTATTTTCTTTGGGTTAGTTAGTTAAAGCTCCATAGGGTCTTCTCGTCTTGTTAGCTTATCCCCGCCTCTTCACGGGGAGGTCAATTTCACTGATTGGAAGTAAGAGACAGTAAAACCCTCGTGTTGCCATTCATACAAGTCCTTATTTAGAGAACAAATGATTATGCTACCTTTGCACGGTCAGGATACCGCGGCCGTTTAACGTCTAGTCACTGGGCAGGCAGTGCCTCTAATACTGGAGATGCTAGAGGTGATGTTTTTGGTAAACAGGCGGAGTTTGTGTTTGCCGAGTTCCTTTTACTTCTTTTAATCTTTCCTGGACGCACTCCTGTGTTGGGTTAACAGTACAATTAATAAATTATTTATTGTTGGGTTATTTTTATTTACTGTTAACAGTCAGGGTATTATCAGGTACTGACTTAAACTTGTGCGAGGAGAAAATATTTCTTGTTACTCATGTTAACATTATTGCTTCTATTTAGTAATAGAATGGTCCAGTATTGGGCTAGGAGCTAGTTGTCTATTTTTGGAATTAATATTGTCTTTATTGTTGAGCTTTAACGCTTTCTTAATTGGTGGCTGCTTTTAGGCCTACTATGGTCTTGTTATATCTTACTCTCTAGTCAAGGTTGTATCCGTTTCTAAAAGGCTGTACCTTTTTAGACTAACTTTTAAAGATACAGTAAATTTGTTTATATTTTTGGTATCTTTAAAGCTGAACTAAGATTCATTTTCTGGACAACCAGCTATCACCAGGCTCGTTAGGCGTGTCACCTCTACTCATAAATCTTCTCACTATTTTGCCACATAGATGAGTTGGTTCTAATAAACTGTTCATGAGTAGCTCGTCTGGTTTCGGGGTACTTAGCTGAAATTCGTTTCGTTAAGTTTTTGCTCGTTAACTCATTATGCAAAAGGTACAAGGGTTAATCTTTGCTTTTCTGTACTTTGATTTTTTCTTTCATCGTTCCCTTACGGTACTTTCTCTATAGCGCCGTGTTAAAATTTCTATCTCCTATACTTTTAGCTAGGGTAAATGTTTTGTTTTAGTTTGTTTTGGTAATTTTTTTTCTTGGGGAGGGTTGGGCTAGATATAGTTCAAGATATTCATAATATGTGAAATCTTCTAGGTGTAAACTAGATGCTTTGATTAAGCTATATCTTGGTTTGTCCAAGCACACTTTCCAGTATGCTTACCTTGTTACGACTTGTCTCCTCTCATAGGGTTGATGTGTAGTGAATAGGTTTAAGTGCATCGTATTTACTTGAGGAGGGTGACGGGCGGTGTGTGCGTGCTTCATGGCCTATTTCAACTAACCACTCTATTCTTAGTTTACTGCTAAATCCTCCTTTAGCCATTATTTTCATAATGGCTTTCGTGTATAAATTTTCTAGAAATAGAAAATGTAGCCCATTTCTTCCCATTCCATTGGTTACACCTTGACCTAACGTCTTTATGTAATATGATTGAGCTTGCTTTTGTTCCTTTTTAGGGCTTGCTGGAGATGGCGGTATATAGACTGAATTAGCAAGGATTGGTGAGGTTTATCGGGGTTTATCGATTACAGAACAGGCTCCTCTAGGTGGGTATAAAGCACCGCCAAGTCCTTTGAGTTTTAGGCCGTTGCCGGTAGTACTCTGGCGAATAATTTTGTTTTTATAATTATTTATGTTTAGGGCTAAGCATAGTGGGGTATCTAATCCCAGTTTGGGTCTTAGCTATAGTGTATCAGCTGTTATAGGGTTACTTTCGTCATTTATTTTTGTTGTAATTATGGCTTTTTACAGTTTAATTAGAATTTAACTCTATTTGATATGGCGCTTTAACACGTTACGCCGTGTTCCTGTTAGCTTGGGTTAATCGTATGACCGCGGTGGCTGGCACGAGATTTACCAACCCTAGTCAATATGGCTTAGTCAAACTTTCGTTTATGGCTTAATTTTTGTCACTGCTGTTTCCCGTGGGGGTGTGGTTGTGCGAGGCGTTATGAGCTACAGAATGTGTGCTTGATACCAGCTCCTCTTAGTCAGATTGACTTGGAGGGCGCTACTCACCGGGGCGTGGATGCTTGCATGTGTAAGTCTATTGAAAGTTAACAGGAAGGCTGGGACCAAACCTATGTGTTTATGGAGTTAGTGTACTCATCTAGGCATTTTCAGTGCCTTGCTTTAATTTTAAGCTACATTAAC